AGTAAATAGTATTTAATGACTTGAAAAGTCTTTTTCAAATTGTCAAGTTGCAAATCGTTATTTATCAAAATTTGATTATGAGTTATTAAATGGTAAAATGTATAAACATTCGCAATTTGAAAAGTTGTTCCTAAAGGCCCCGGCGAATTCTTAATTGGAATTCGAGGATCTTTTGGAATTGATTCTTTTATCCCGATGTAATAGTTTACATCGTTCAATCGACCCACTCGAAAACAATTGGATGATGACAAAATTATCAACGATTCGAATCCCGTATTTCGATTCAACAACATATGAATAGTTCTTTGATTTGGATCTGGGATTTGTTGAATTCTTTCCTCGGAATAAATCGAAGAAAACGGATTGATATTTGTGCAATCTGATGCATTATCAGAGAGCAAGCCGGAGCCTGATGGAGCATTCCTTTTTCCGACATATGAACTAGGGGGTTTTACCAAGTCGATTCTTAGGAAATGTCGAATCAAACCCTTTGTCCTTATCTCAACAAAGGAAGCACGGGCTTCTTGACTAAAAGCATTTTTTTTGTCCTGGTCCCAATTCAACACTAAACAAGTCCGAACTAATTGAATATTTGTATCAGAAATTCTTCGAATTAGTTTACCATTTCCATAAAGGATATAATTGACAACGCGAAGTTGCACATTATCCCATTGCTGCAAAAGATCCGGGGGGAAAAGCGCTGCTAAATTTATACCGTCCCTTATTTCATATGTTACGACAGGACGAACCAAAGCAAAAGACTTTTTCTTGCTCGGTGTGATCCGTTGCACATAGATCCAATTTGTCCACTTTTTAGATTCCTCAGAATTTGGTTTTCTTTCTCCTGGTGGTATCAAAACGCCCCTATGTCGGGATATCTTATCCGTCTCTCTGGGAAAATGGATATCTCCAGAAAATATTTTAAGTTCAATTCTTTTTTTTTTTCTCTCCACCCGGACTAACCCGCCCACTCGGCTTCTTATATTTAAAGTAATTTGTGTATCTACCCCAACAATACTATTATTCCGTACCATTATGAAAGAAGATCCGGGTAAGATATGCACTTCCTCGGGAATGAAAAAAAACCGATCTACTTTCATTTGGTATTTTGGCTTAAATTCCTCACCTCCCCGATACTCAATGAAATCCTCTTTTTTTACGATTGAATGCATTTCTAGAGTTCCGTAGTTAGTAATAGTAATGCCCGAGCTCTTGCTTCTGTATCGAGGATCATCGAAATATCCAAGAATACTATTTCTACGGAAAATTCCATTGATGGGTATTTCAATCAAAATACCCGAAGGGGGCCTTAATTCCTTCTCGCGTTCTTGAATCGATTGGAGTGGAATGATGAATCTATTTTTTCGCCTCTTTGAGAATAAATCCGAATTTTGGTAGAGAGTAATCGGATCTATGAGATTATAAGGACCAGTACAGAGAATTCGACTAAGGTCTGAATAATCAGGAATCCTATCTTCTTTTTTATCCGAACAATTCGAAGTAAAGAAGTTTTTATTCAACGGATCATTCAGTCTTGAGAGATTATAAGTCGATCTTCTCTTGACAGAATGAGAATGCGCACTTATTTGATCTTGATCCTTATGGAGTGAAAGTGAGACCAGATTCGATCTACACGGCTCTCCTAATAATATCCATAAATGACTTGTTTTTGGTAATAGATGAACATTCCCATATGTCAATTCGGGTGCATGATACACATCGGTGCTCCAGTGCATCTCTCCGTCTGAGTCAGAATAAATATGTTTTCGAACCTTCTCTTTAAAATTCAAAGTGAATGTTCCCGCCCGAATCTCAGCAATCACCTGTTCTGATTCTACGTATTGATCGTTTTGAACTAAAAGAAAACTTTGGGGTGGAATTTTGACATTATGTCGAATATCTTCACTCTCAATAGTTACATACAAGTCTATAGAACATAGAAAGGCAGGATGTCCATGGCGTGTACGCGTCGGATGAACCAAACTCTCATTGAATTTGATTTTTCCATTCGAAGGAGATCGCACATGTTCTGCAGTACCCCCCGTGAATACTCCGCCGGTATGAAAAGTTCTTAATGTTAATTGAGTACCTGGTTCTCCAATCGATTGGCCTGCAATAATACCTACCGCCTCTCCCAATTCAACGAGGTCGCCGTGAGTAGGACTCCGGCCATAACATAATTGACAGATCCAAGACGAACTCCTACAAGTAAAAGGAGTTCGAATAGCTATTGGTTGTACTCGAAGGGTTATGAATCGATTTACAAGTCCAATCCCAATGTCTTGATTTCGAGTGGCAATACATCGCGTACCCATATATATATTATCGGCCAATACACGACCGATTAATGTTTGGATCAAAATCCTTTCTGGCATCATCCCATTCTGAGGACTCACAGAAATACCACGCAAGGTGCCGCAATCCATTCGACGTACAACAACGTGTTGAACTACTTCAACAAGTCTTCGCGTGAGATATCCAGCATCTGATGTTCGTACAGCAGTATCCACAACTCCTTTACGGGCTCCGTAGCAAGAAATTATATACTCGGTTAAAGAAAGCCCTTCGCGTAAATTGCTTTGAATCGGTAAATCAATCATTTGCCCCTGAGGGTCCGACATTAATCCTCTCATACCTACTAATTGATGGACCTGAGATGCATTTCCTCTAGCTCCCGAAAAAGACATTATATGAACTGGATTAAAGGGGTCAGTCATCCTAAAATTAGGATTCATTTCTTGTCGCAAATATTCACTTGTGGCGTACCATATTTCAATTGATTGTCGTAATTTTTCTACCGCATGTACATTCCCATAATGATGATGTTTTTCCAAAATCAAACTTTGTTGTTCAGCGTCTTGAACTAGCCATCTCTTCGAGGGTATTGTTAAAAGATCATCAATTCCTAATGAAATGGATGTAGAAGTAGCTTGTTGAAAACCCAGAGTCTTTACTTGATCGAGGATGTGTGATGTATATGCCATTCCGAAGTGATCTATTAATCGACTAATAAGTCGTTTCATGGCAGTTCCGTCTATCACTTTATTGTGAAATACCAGATTGGCGCGTTCTGCCATAAGTACCTCCCTATTCTGCTGAGTAGGATTCGACAATGGGTTTGAGTTAGTGGTTGGAAAACTTCCTTTTATCGATCTTGATTCGCATATCAATCAATCTGAATTCGTACTAGTCTGAATTCGTACTAGTATCGCAGATTTACTTAGCCCGGTTAGGTACCATATGAACGGGCCTGAGAAAACCCCTGTATGGCTTCTTCGATTTCTCGATAAAGAGAAATATGACCAACAGTGGTTCGAATGTATAGAAAAAGAATTTCTTTTTTTAGACTTCTTACTATTAGATAGTGTCCATAAATCTCATAATAAGTGCCTAAGGATTCATAGTGAACTTCGATAGGAGTTTCACTTGAAGAAATAATGCGTTGATCTAGTCGCCACCGGAGCCACAAAGGACTATCTAAACGGATTCGTTTCCGGTGATAAGCTCCAATTGCATCATACGAATTAGAAAAAAAGGGCTCTTTCGTATATTTAGAGTTCTTGTTGTCACTTCTTTTATTTTGATAGTTTCGTCGATTCCATGGATTATACCTATTTACACAAATACCTCGACGATTCCCGCTCGTTAATACATAGAGTCCAATAAGCATATCTTGAGTTGGTGCGGAAATGGGATCGCCTATAGCTGGAGACAAAAGATTCATCTGAGAAAACATAAGTAAGTGGGCCTCCGCTTGAGCCTCCAAAGATAAAGGTACATGAACAGCCATTTGATCCCCATCAAAATCTGCATTGAATCCCTTACAAACTAATGGGTGTAAACAAATAGCACGCCCCTCTACTAAAACGGGCTGGAATGCCTGTATGCCTAATTTATGCAAGGTGGGTGCTCTATTCAGCAATACAGGATGCCCCTGCATAACTTCTTGAAGTATTTCCCATACAATAGGTTGTTTTTCCCGAATTTGACTCTTAGCAACTCCTATGTTCGAAGCAAGATGTTGTCTAATTAGACCACGAATTACAAATGGCTGGAAAAGCTCGATTGCGATTTCGCGGGGTAATCCACATCGATGTAATGAAAGCGAAGGACCTACGACAATCACGGAACGACCTGAATAATCGACCCGTTTGCCAAGCAGAGTCTCGCGAAATCTTCCCTCTTTGCCTTCAATTACATCGGAAAATGACTTGTAAACTTGATTATGACCATCCCTCATTGGTTGCCCTCGGATTCCATTATCAAGAAGCGTATCCACAGCTTCTTGTACTAATTTCTCCTGACACATTATTAATTCGCCAGGCGTAAATGTTGTTAATAGATCGGTAAGAGTATTGTTCCGACAGATAACTCTTTTATAGAGTTCATTAATATCCGAGCTCATTAATTTACCCCCATCTATCTGAAAAATGGGTCTTAACTCAGGAGGAAGGACTGGTAATAAACACAAAACCATCCATTCTGGTTCTATATTGGAAAGAATAAAATGCTTAGCTAATCCCATGCGTCTAACCAAAAAATCCCTTCTTCTTCTAACCTTTCGATCTTCCCATTCATCCCCTGTGGGTCCTTCTTCTCCTAATTCTTTCCATTCTACCAAAGAATTATCTAAAATAATTCGTAAATCTAGATCGGCCAATTGTTCTCGAATAGCACCCGCACCAGTAGAGATTTCTCGATTTCGAAATGTATCAAATCCTTGGGTAGTAAAAAAAAGAGGAATGCTGTATTTCCAAGATTGTATTTCATATTCGAATAAACCTCGTAATCGCAAGAAAGTGGGTTTTTTCGTTATGGGCCTAGCAAAAGAAAAATTGGGATAGGATCCTATAAAATCTCCCCCCTTCAAAATCGGACGTGAAAGTTTCCTTTCATCCGGCTCAAGTATTAACTCTAAAGAAAGGAGTTCTCGCTTTCAAATTCTAGAAAACCCCAAACAAAAAGATCTACTCCGTACTCAAGTTTCCAGTGAAGACCAA